GTAGACAGAACTAATCATTAGTTCCCAGCCGTGTGGTGAATGAAATCCAATACATAAATCCGTTAATAAAAGAATCAAAAAAGCTTTTATGGTATCACTTAAGTTATATAGGAATTCCTGCGCCCAAGAATTAAGAAGAACAAGTTCTTTATTTCCTAAAATAGAATAGCCGCTTAGAATAACAAAACAGATTATATTTGTTGATAAGTGTAAAATCATATGGATATGATCCTCATTGTGTATCTTGATTAATTGGATCGTTTCTTTTTGGATTCCTATAGGAAGTTTTTGTATATGTGTCTCCGAGTAGTCCTTGATCATTTCTTCCAAGAAGAGGATTTCTTCTAATTCTATGAACTTTTCTAGAATGCTTTTTTCTTGAATATAATTCCAAAAAAATTTTGATTGACCAGTATTGAACCAATTAGTAACCCAAGATTCTATACTTTTAGTAAATGAGAGAGAAATCCACCAAGGCAAAAATACTATAGATGCCAGATACAAAAAGGGAGGGAATGCTTTCTTTTTTGCCATTTTTTCATCTGTCAATTGTTAATGAACTCACTTCATTCGTCGACTCTGTGTGATCAACTATTTCTTTCACACATGCGTTATCGACAAGGTATCAAACCTAGGAATCTATTTGGTTTTGTTTGAATATCTAGACAGAATAGACAAATCGACTAAGACTCTACTTCGAATTCGAATGAAAAAATACTAAAAAAATATTATTTCTACATATCTCAAATCCTCAAATCCCAAACAAGTGTCTGCTTTCTATGATCTATGAATGGGCAAAAGAAGTACTTTCATGAATGAATATTATTTGGATTTGGAGACGAAATAACTATTTTTCTATCAAAATCTCAATTTTGTTTAAAAAAAAAATTTTGTTTTGTGGTTGTTCCATATACGTCAACTTTAGCTGGACTGAAGGTTCTTACGAACCTTCATTATCTTATAGAAAAACAAGCGCCCAGCTCCTTTTCTCAAAAGACTTCAATTGGTACACGCAAGAAATAGGCCAATTCTGCGGCTTTTTGTTCAATTTCTCGTGGAGTCAAATTCTCATCAGTACGAGTCAACGCAATAGCACCACGACCTCTAATATCCATATAAAGGACACGGCGAGCATAAATACCCTCTTTCACTTCTATTCTAACGGATTGAATATCCTTTATAAGAAATCGGAGGAATATGCGGCGATTTTTTCCAGGAAATCCCCAACGAAAAATACACACTATTCCTTCCTTTCTATCGAATCTATCATAACCACTACCTACATTCCAGGAAATTGTGCACCACAAATAGGAACTAATAAAGAGACCAGCGATCCCGTAGAAAGACATCACGATCCCTTGGGGAAAAAAAACAATTTGCTGAGACGGAAAAAAAGATATCAAGTTTCTACCAAGATAGCTAGAAGTTCCAACCAATAAGAATCCTAATGAACCTAAAAAAACGATAAGAGCCCAGAAAAAATTACTTAGTTTTCGAGACCCCGTTTTAAGTTCTATCCATATATGTTCTGATCGACAACTCATACTTGATCCGATTTCATTGTATTGGAATTGGGAGAATACCCCAAATTATTTTGACTTGACTTTTTTTGTTTCGGAAGGAACTCTCATCAACTAGCACTAGTTTGGTGTGAACTAGCACTAGTTTGATGTGAACCTTTAGGAAAAAGTAATTCATCAAATTGGTTCGATCTAAAATAATAACATACCCTTCATATGATCCCAATATACATATAGATCCACCAACTTTTCACATTTTAGGCATCCAACCATCCTGATCTATTTGCAATTGTTGACTCCTAGATCATTTTCTGGAGGCATAGGAGCTTTTTTTTTTTCGCGGAAATCACACGTTATGCGAAAAAAAAAAGATCTGTGTTCTGTTACAAGTCTAAGTTTCAAAAAAAAACGTTTGAGGTTGGTTGTCCTTAGATCTAAACAATTTTATTTTTTTGAATATGAAGAAATAAAGAAGCCATTGCAATTGCCGGAAATACTAGGCCTACTAAAGGCACAAAAATAGAGGGAAAATTGAAAGTTGTCATAAAATGGGGTACCTCGATTTACTATTTGCACCTGTTATTATTTTTTTTATATTTATAATAATTTTAATAAATTTCTAGTTATTATTAATTAATTCAATTTTAAAATTATTAGTAGAGATATAAGTATCTATAGATCTAATCTAAGTGAGTATATTCTAAGTGAGTATATAAAATAAGTCCAAGGAATGTAGAACGAAATAAATGGACTTATTCGTCTTTCTACATCAAAGATACGTATGACAATCAACTTTATTAGTTTTCTTCATCTCTTTGTCTTTTGGTCTTGTCTTCGAATTTTATTTTAATAAAGAAAGAGTTTCTTACAAATTATCGAAAGAAAAAAGTGGATGCTTTATTACACTATCTTTTATGAGATGACTCATAGACCTTACATATTTGAATTCTATTTTTGTAGATCGAGAAACAGAAAAGACTATATATCTACCCTTTTTATAGTTGAATTGGATTCTATATTTGCCTAATTTCACATAAAGGAACAACTTGCGCTTTTATCTTGTTCAATTGATATAGCGACTTCTTAATTAGTAATCGAGAATCTAGTTAAAAAAAATTATTGGAAACTTTGGATTCGTTCTAGAATTAGATCTTAGGTCACCGAAGAAAACTCCATTCTTATTTACTTTAATTCTGATAAGTTAACTACTTGGTTGTTACAAATCAAATACTTGAACTTAGTGCACTCTACTTGATTGAAGTTGAATTCAAAGGAAAGAAGGCGTGGAGCTTAAATAACTCACTCAGAACGCTTTTTAAAAGATTACGTGGTACGATTAAGTCGAATAAGCCCTTCTGGAATAAATATTCAGCCGCTTGTGAACCTTCGGGTACTGTTTTATTCAATGTTTGTTCGATTACTCTTTTACCCGCAAAGGCAATGTAGGAATTGGGTTCGGCAATAATGATATCTCCCAACATACCAAAACTTGCTGTTACCCCACCGGTAGTAGGAGATGTAAGGATTGGTATATAAAATAACTTTTTATTTGATTGATAATCATATAAGGCAGCCGATATTTTAGCCATTTGCATCAAGCTCAAGCTTCCTTCTTGCATGCGCGCCCCCCCCGAAGCGCACACTATAATAAGAGGTATAAATTGATTGGTAGCGTATTCAACCAAACGAGTGATTTTCTCCCCAACCACGGATCCCATACTACCCCCCATAAACTGAAAATCCATAACCCCAATTGCTACGGGAATATCACTTAGTTGGCCTACGCCTGTTTGAACAGCCTCAGTTAATCCCGTCTTTCTTTGATAAGAATCAATACGATCTTTATAGGGTTCCTCCTCCGAATGAAATCCAATGGGATCAACAGAGACCATATCTTCATCCATAGGATCCCAAGTACCATGATCAATCAAAAGTTCGATTCTTTCTGAACTACTCATTTTCAAATGATATCCACACTGTTCACAAATATTCATTTTGGATTTCAAAAATTTCTTATAATTTAATCCATAACAATTTTCGCATTGAACCCATAAATGCCTGTATTTTTGAGTTGTATCGAGATTATTAGCCTTTTCTCTTAGAGTTAAATAACTACTCTTCGCCCGGGTTCGTATACTGGACCTCCCATTTTCACTACGAGTTCTACGCTTATCAAAAACGCAACTAGAAATGTAACTGTCACTACTATCACTTTTAATGGGAGTCTCCATAGAAATTTGAGACTGAAGATAACTGTCAATGCAACTATTAATGTGATTATTCCAAATAGATTTCGTATCATATATGTAACGATTGTATAAGGAATCTGTACTCGTAGATCCATTATTAATAGAACTAGAATTGCGATAACTAGAAAAAGAACTTTCTAGTTCACTCAGAAAAGAATGACCATTGTCAATCTCAAAAATCTGATTTTTAATATCAAAATAGATAGAATAACTGTGTCCATTACTATCCTTAACTAAAAAAGTATCATCAGAGATGAAATTCCGAATGTCTTTGACACCAACTAAATGATCAACATTACTGTAACTAGAATTGTCACGATCCCTCGAATTTGGAATGTTTTTAGCACTAGCTTTTCTACATGGATCTTCGTGTTCACTAGTATTTTCACTAGGACCGAGATTGTCCTTTGATTTATTTATCCCATACCTACCTTCTAACCCCTTCTTAAACACCATCGAATTAACCCACCAGCTTTCCATAGAGTTTTCTTGCCCCTATTTGCAGAAAAATACAATGGATGAATAGTCATTCGATCCACAATTCTTTATTTTTAGAAGAAAATAGTATTTCCGATCAGACTAAACAATCACTACTAAATAAGAAATAAGAAGTGTCAAAAAGGAGTCTCTTTTCTTTTGTGGGAATCTGGGGGTAAGACTTCACTCTACACTCTACATAAATAGGATGGAATCTCTTTTTATTCGAAATAGAACGATAAAGAGTTTTTTCCTATGTCTTCGCATAACAAAACTCTTTTTTTCTTTCTGAGAAAGAACTTGTTCGTAAAATCTCGTCTATTAACTAATACCAAGTAATAAATTGTGGTTCTATTCCAACACGGAACGAAAAAGACAATATACAGGATGGGTCGAAACATTTATGATACTTCGCTTGATTCAGCGAAACTACAAGATATATAAAGAATATACCAATCCGAAGGATCCATAGGTTTAATTGTGGATCCAAGACAACAACAGAAACATTTGAGTATTAGATTTTTTTATTTTAAATCTTGGATATCTAGAGAGATGTGTATTTATATTTATCCAAAATACATGCAATAGAAACTTTATAGTCGGCCCAACCTTTTAAAAAGATTGAGCCAAGTTTAATGGCAATTCAATTAATAGATAATAGAACGGAAAGTACTTACTTGTCCAAAGTATCCATTGCTGCAAACTCAAATTTGATCTCTTTCCATACCTCACAAGCGGCAGCTAATTCAGGACT